TCTCTATGTCTGTTCACAAAGCGAGAAGGGTCATTGACCAAATTCGTGGACGTTCTTACGAAGAAACACTTATGATATTAGAACTCATGCCCTATCGAGCATGTTATCCCATTTTTAAAGTAGTTTATTCGGCAGCAGCAAATGCTAGTTCCCTTCTTGGTTCTAACGAAGCAGATTTAGTAATTAGTAAAGCTGAAGTGAACGAGGGTACTACTATGAAGCGACTAAAACTTCGAGCGCGAGGACGTAGTTATCGGATAAAAAAACCGACCTGCCATATAATGATTGTAATGAAAGATATCTCCATAAGTGAATATGAAGAGACATTCTGGTTCAAGCCAGAGAAATTTTTTGAAACAGACTCTATGCAAGAGTTAAAAAAAACGAAAGGGAAAAATCAGTATAGAACTAGAGAAGAGCACGATATGTATAATAATGGGGGAGCATGGGACAAAAAATAAATCCACTTGGTTTCAGACTTGGTACAACCCAAAGTCATTATTCCCTTTGGTTTGCCCAACCAAAAAAGTATTCAGAAAATTTACAAGAAGATGCAAAAATAAGAGATTATATCAAGAATTATATACAAAAAAAGATGAAAATCTACTCCGTCGTCGAAGGAATTACACGTATAGAGATTCAAAAACAAATCGATGTAATCAAAATTAAAATCTATACAGCATCCCCAAAATTATTTAACGAAAAGCGACCGCGAGAAATCGAAGAATTACAGAGAAATTTACAAAAAGAATTTTTTTGTGTGAACCGAAAATTTAACCTTGCTATCATAAGAATTGCAAAGCCTTATAGAAATCCTACTATTCTTGCAGAATTTATCGCCGACCAATTAAAGAATAGAGTTTCATTTCGAAAAGCAATGAAAAAAGCAATTGAATTAACTGAACAAGCAAATACAAAAGGAATTCGAGTACAAATTGCAGGACGTATTGACGGAAAAGAAATTGCGCGGGTTGAATGGATCCGAGAAGGTAGAGTTCCCCTACAAACCATTCAAGCGAAAATCGATTATTGTTCCTATCCAGTTCGAACTATTTCTGGGATATTAGGCATTAAAATTTGGATATTTATTGATGGAGAATAAGAAACTTTGACTGGACCTTCCCTTCTAGTTGCTAATACTAAAAAACGAGAAAGCCATTTCTTCTTTTTCTGTTCAATCCAAAACCAAAAAATTTTTTGAATTCGTAATTCTTCATAATTCTATCGGGTTTAATAAAAATTAAATTGAATGCTTGATATAATTGCTATGCTTAGTGTGTGACTCGTTGGTTTTTTCGGGTTAGTAAAAAAAAGCCACTGATAGTCGAAACTAATAACTCTAGAAAAATACCCAATTCATCACTTCGCATTATCTGGATCCAAAGAACCGGTCAAGATATGACAGATCAGTCATATCCTTGTAGCAACTGAAACCTTTTTGCCTAAATAAAAACAAAAAATCAGATTCTAAGTTGTGAATCAAAATAGAGAAAAGAAAATAAGGGTGTGGATAAATGGAAGGATGAGAGAAAGAAAGAAAACGACGGTTGATGCTATCTAATTCCAATATGAAATATGTAAGGTCTATGAGCCGTCTCATAAAAAGGGCAATGTAAGAAAGCATTAATACCGATTCATCCATACTAAAATGAATCCGCCCAGAGAACAAAAAAATCAAGAGCTTCGAGTCAATAAAGACTGAGAAGATTGACTCACGCACAACTTTCATTGAGCTCCATTGCAGAATTCAGACCTAAACATTAAGTAAGAAGCGATGAGAACGACGGAACCTGTGGATCTAAAAAATTCGATTAAACACGAATTCTAATGATTCATTGATCTGGATGGCGGAACGGACCCGAGACCAATTCATCTATTCGAAAAAGTTAGAAATTATGGCTACAACCGAAATCGAAATTGAATTGAAAGAGTCAACATTCGCCCACGAAAACTTTCTTTTCTTGGATTACTAAATTTGGGTCAATTAAAGATGCTAAGGCGGTTAAATTCAAGGAGAAAACACAAGAAAGATTCATTTTAAGATTCTCAAAATCAATAAAATTATATATATATCTATCTTTCATAAAAATAGTTCTTTTAGGTCTTTTACTATACGATAGAAAGAAGATACAAATTACTACCAGATTTGAGATCAATTCGCTGAACTCCATACTTCGATATATTACTTTTACTTATGAAATCGATGGATATCGTATGAACTACAAGTCTATCTTAATTCAAATTCTATTCTATCTAAATTTCCTTAAAATTCCCTCGTTTTGAATCTTTTTATTCGCGAGGAGCCGGATGAGAAGAAACTCTCACGTCCGATTCTGGAGTAGAGATGGAATTCAAACCCAACCATCAACTATAACCCCAAAAGAACCAGATTCCGTAAACAACATAGAGGAAGAATGAAGGGAATTTCTTATCGAGGTAATTATATTTGTTTCGGTAAATATGCTCTTCAGGCACTTGAACCCGCTTGGATCACATCTAGACAAATAGAAGCAGGTCGACGGGCAATGACACGAAATGCACGCCGCGGTGGAAAGATATGGGTCCGTATATTTCCAGACAAACCGGTTACAGTCAGAGCCGCAGAAACACGTATGGGTTCGGGTAAAGGATCGCCTGAATATTGGGTAGCTGTTGTTAAACCAGGTCGAATACTTTATGAAATCGGTGGCGTAACAGAAAATATAGCTAGAAGGGCTATTTCAATAGCAGCGTCCAAAATGCCTATACGAACTCAATTCATTCTTTCGGGATAAAATTTGGAAATGTAAAAGAAAAAGGCAAAAGCAAAAAAAATCGCTTTTGGGGATACAAACGAATCGCAGGTGCAGGTTTGGTTTTTTGGACAAACAATATTTCTTTTTTTCTTCGCCCTTTACTTTGCCTAAAAAAAATAATCAAAAAAATGATATGATTCAACCTCAGACCTATTTGAATGTAGCGGATAACAGCGGGGCTCGCAAATTGATGTGTATTCGAATTATAGGAGCTAGCAATCGTCGATATGCTCATATTGGTGACGTTATTGTTGCTGTGATCAAAGAAGCAGTTCCGCAAATGTCGCTAGAAAGATCAGAAGTGGTCAGAGCTGTAATTGTACGTACTTGTAAAGAACTCAAACGCGACGACGGTATGATAATACGATATGATGACAATGCCGCAGTTGTCATTGATCAAGAAGGCAATCCAAAAGGCACTCGAGTTTTTGGTGCGATTGCAGAGGAATTGAGACAGTTCAATTTTACCAAAATAGTTTCATTAGCTCCCGAAGTATTATAAAACGAGACCCTAATCTAGTTCCATGATAATATCATTCCAGAAAGAATATAGTTATGTTTAGAGTAGTTATTTGAAAGAAATCAATTAAGATTAAGTTAGTAGATTGTGTCTCACGCATATACCTTGAAAAATGCATAGTCATAACCAAAGAAAAAACAAGAAAAACATGTTTATTATATAAAAATTGGGAGGGACCAATACTTTAATTCATTATGGCTAAGGATACTATTGCTGACATACTAACCTCGATACGAAATGCTGAGATGAATACAAAAAGAGTGGTTCGAATAGCATTTACGAATCTCAGCGAAAGTCTTGTTAAAATACTTTTACGCGAGGGTTTTATCGAAAACGTGAGAAAACATCGAGAAAACAACAAATCTTTTTTGGTTTTAACCCTACGCTATAGAAGGAATCGGGACGAGCCTTATAGAAATCGAAAAGTTTTAAATTTAAAACGCATCAGTCGACCCGGTCTACGAATCTATTCTAACTATCAACGAATTCCTAGAATTTTAGGCGGGATGGGGATTGTAATTCTTTCTACTTCTCGAGGTCTAATGACAGACCGAGAGGCTCGATTAGAAAGAATTGGTGGAGAATGTTTGTGTTATATATGGTAATACTTCTAATATCCAAATGAAATCCGCAACTTTATATTTGTGACAAAGAAAGGGGACAGGTTGTCTAATATCGTATCTCATCTACGACCTCATCTTTGAAAACGACATCTATGGTTTTAGATCGTCCAGAATAAAAAAGTTGATCCAGAATAAAAGAGGTTTTCGTTTAACTGAAAAACAGAAATCGATTCCGGAAAGTTTAATTAAAGAATCCGTTCTCAACGACATCTTTGGGGTTCATTTAGATAATAATGATCTAATTCTCGGTTATATTTCGGGAAAGCTACCACTTAGGTTTATTATAATACAACGAGTCTTCAATTAGTCGAATTTTTGACTTTGCGAAAAATAAGAATAAAAAATTTCGGTATTTTTTTTTTCAACTTCAACATTTTCAACATTCATTCCATATGATTCGAAATGCAAAATTTCAAGAAACTTATTTTCTTCCAAGACGTAGATTCAGAATTAAGGTGAAAAGTCGGCAAATATGAAAATAAGAGCTTCTGTTCGTAAAATTTGTGAAAAATGTCGATTAATACGCCGTCAGGGCCGCATTCGAGTAATTTGTTCCAACCCAAGGCATAAACAAAGACAAGGATAATCAACCTCGGGAAAGGCCCGATATTCAAAAATGGATAGATCCATAGATCTCTGACTCATATTTATGAGATGCTAAAATATGGCAAAAGCGAGACTGAAATTGGTTTCACGTAGGACCCGACGTCTACGTAAGAGTACGCGTAGAATACCAAAAGGGGTTATTCATGTTCAAGCAGGTTTTAATAATACCATTGTGACTGTTACAGATGTACGAGGTCAAGTGGTTTCTTCGTCCTCTGCCGGTAATTGTGGGTTCCGGGGTACACGAAAAGCGTCGCCATTTGCTGCTGAAACCACAGCAGTAACCGCTATTAGTACAGTAGCGATGCAACGCGCAGAAGTCTTGATAAAAGGTGCCGGTCTCGGGAGAGACGCAGCATTACGAGCTATTAGCAAAAGTGGTATACGATTAACTTTTGTACGGGATGTAACTCCTTTGCCCCATAATGGCTGTAGACCTCCGAAAAAAAGACGTGT